CTTTAATATCTAAACAAAATCAAACCATCCCGTTCGGAAGTGATTCAGAAGGAAAACTTTCATTAATTCATTTTTTTCTTTAATTTTATTCGAAGTAAAACATCCGAAATTGAGCAGGGGTGGTATTACACAACCCCTTTTTTTTTCACAAATCGGAAGTTCCGGATATCCAATTTTTTTATTAGAAGGATTACCATATATAACACAAAATTTCTCCGCCGATTCTTTTTAGTCGAGCTTCTCGGTCTGTCATTATACCTTGAGAAGTCGAAAGGATTACAATTCCTATTCCGCCTAAAATTCGTGGAATTCGTTGAGAGTTAGAATAGATTCGTAGACCCGGTCGACTTATTCTCTTTAAATTTAAAATCGTTTTATAGGATTCTTTCTTATTTCGTCTATGTCTTAGGGTTAAAATCAAAAAAATTTGGTTGTTTTCGCGATGTTTCCTTACGTTTTCGATAAAACCCTCTCGTAAAAGGATTTTAACAATGCTTTCGGTGATGTTAGTCGATCCTATCCGAACCGTTCCTTTTCTATTCATGTCAGCATTTCGTATAGAGGTTATTATATCAGCAATAGTGTCTTTCCCCATGATAAGTTAAAACTCCTTATTGTTCTATAATTTTGATATAATCAACATGTTCTTTTTCTTTTATTTATATATAGATATAGACGAATTATATATTAATATATGAATAAAATTCTTAATATTTGATTATTAAGGGTATATGCGTGATACACAATCTATTAATTAATTTTATTTCAATACCATTTTTTTTAATCCTATACTAACTATCGATATTTAGATCTTATAATACCTCAGGAGCTAATGAAACTATTTTAGTAAAGTTTAATTGTCTCAATTCCCGTGGGATCGCCCCAAAAACTCGAGTTCCTTTTGGATTTCCTTCTTGATCAATGACAACTGCGGCATTGTCATCATATCGTATTATCGTCCCATTGTTACGTTTGAGTTCTTTACAAGTACGTACAATTACAGCTCTAATGACTTCTGATCTTTCTAGAGGAGTATTTGGTATTGCTTCCTTGATTACAGCAACAATAACGTCACCAATATGAGCATATCGGCGATTACTAGCTCCTATTATTCGAATACACATCAATTCTCGAGCCCCGCTGTTGTCTGCTACATTCAAATAGGTTTGTGGTTGAATCATATCATTTTGTTGTATCTCTTCTTTTAATGCAAAGGACGAAGTAAAAAAATATTGTTTGTCAAAAAAAGAAAACGGATAATCTTTTTATCCTTAAATGTTATTTAGCTTTTTTATTCTATATTCCTATTCAGAAATAATGAATTGGGTTTTTATAGGCATTTTTGATGCCGCTATTGAAATAGCTTTTCTGGCTATATTTTCGGGTACACCACCCATTTCATAAAGGATTTTACCTGGTTTAACCACAGCTACCCAATACTCAGGGGATCCTTTCCCAGAACCCATACGCGTTTCCGCAGGTCTTACTGTAACTGGTTTGTCTGGAAATATACGTACCCAAATTTTTCCACCACGTCGTACATTTCGTGTCATTGCTCGTCGCCCTGCTTCTATTTGTCTAGATGTGATCCAAGCGGGTTCAAGTGTTTGAAGAGCATATCTGCCAAAACAAATACGATTCCCACGAGAAGATATTCCTTTAAGTCTTCCTCGATGTTGTTTACGAAATCTGGTTCTTTTTGGGTTATAGTTGATGGGTTTTTTCTAAATTAGAAATTCCATCTCTACTACAGAACTGAACATGAGAGTTTCTTCTCATCCAGCTCCTCGCGAATAAAAGGACTAAAAAAGCTTATATTACGATATAGATGTAGTTAATGATTAATTCTATTAATCATGTTATTTTTTGAAATTGCATCTGATCTCTTCTAAAGTTGTGTATGTCTTTTGCGAAATCGAATCCAAGATGAATTCTATTTATTTCAAAATAACGTAATATCATCATCTCTAATGTCGTTTTTGTTAGAGTTAGAATATTCTAACAAATCCTTATTTTCTTTTATCTTTTTCATTTTTTTTTAGTATTTTATTACTTTTTTTATTTGAAAAAAAAAACAAATTTTTCGCCGGCGAATATTTACTCTTTCAATATCTATTTAAGTTTGATGTTTATCCCACGAGGTCTCAGAATAAAAATCAGAATAGATAATAAAGTTTCTGGTTTATTCCGCCATCCTATCCAATGAATTACTAAGATTTGTTTTTCTTTTTCAATAGAATCCTCTATATTCATGGGTTCCGTCGTTCCCATCGCTTCTTGATTAATCATTAGGCCCGAATTCTACAATGGAGCTCTTATATGAAATTTGGAATTTCATTTTTTAATTTGTTTTTGAGTCAATTTTCTCAGTTTTTATTGGCTCAAGGCTCTTAATTTTTTTTTGTTTTCGGAACAGATTTATCTAATTATTATGAATGAATCTGTATTGATGCTTTATTACATTGCTTTTCTTACAGTGACCTCATAGACTTTCCAAATT